AGCTCCTACGCCTACCACGAACTTGAATCATCACGTGGCTGCTAAAGCAAGCTAAGCTTCACACGGCCCTGAGGAAGCCAAAAGACCCTCCCCTCTCACGGCCGAAGGCTCCGCAACACGTTGGAGAGCTTTTAGATCCCGCCCTAAAACGCCCATTCTCCTAGAGTTCCGAAGTGATCCTCATTCTCACCGCAGCCTTCTTATTAAGCCGAAAGAAAGCCAGGCAAGAATCGCATTTTTTGGTAGTACGAAGGGGGAGCAGAATGGGTCATTGTTTCTTGGGATCGCTGACAGATTCTCGTCGCCGTCGTTTGTCTTCGACTCCCGTTGACCTCTCTTGTTCTCCTCCCCCTTACCCAACCGGGTGTAGGACTGATGTAAACTTCTTCCTGTAAGTCCCCGTTCAGGAAGGTATTTTGAACATCTAATTGTAACAGAGGCCAATCCCGATTGTCAGCAATAGAGAGAAGGAGACGAAGAGACTTCATCTTGTCTACCGGGTCAAAGGCTTCCTCGTAATCTATCCCATATGTTTGAGTAAAGCCCTTAGCTACTAGCCTGACCTTTTCCTCCTTTCTCCCATAAAGCTTCCCTTCCCCCAGTCTCATATCGAATTAGTAGAGATCAAGATGGGGGGACTCAAAATGATACTCCTCTCTGAATCGAGAGGTATCAGATCGAAGTAAGATAAGTCATGTATTATAATTGAAGTGATTTCCGGGGGAACAAAGTGTATTTATGAGCAAATTCTGGCATGAGAGGACCAATGAGACAGAACACTGTTGGATGCATTCCTTCGCTAGCAGGTCTTCGGCCCATCTCAATTGAAGAGTCTTCGGTCAGTAATCTCGTACTCTCGACCGGCTCGAACCACTACGTTATCCATGTGCCGGCTCGTTCGTATGCTCATCCTATTCATGTCACCAGAACCTGTAATAAACCATCATTTCAAACCATCCTGTTACAGGGAATCTTTGGATATCAGTTCGAAGGGAGCGCCGAACACCGAAAGTGAAGTTGCTCCTACCTACAGGAGCATCTGCCTTTGTGAGGTCTGAGGTCAACGGCAATATGTCACCCTGCTTTAATGATAGTACTCTTTCCATTAGGAGCTTCCCCCAGCTGAGCTAGGCTAAAGAATATAAATTAATAATGAATATAAATAAAGTATAAAATTCATATAGCAAGCATGGGCGATAAACGCATTTTTTTTTTAGATCGATTCCAGAGGTCGGTCTTCTGTCTGATGAGAATAGGCTCAGGCTCTGTACAGCCATTTTAGTATTTTTTTGGCGCGAATCTTGTTAAGCGTTAGAAAAATTCCGGTCTTAAGCAGCCAATTATTCCTGGTATAGTCGTAAATCGGTTGGATTACCATTCTCCATTATTAGTTCTGGGGTGAAGGTAGTTTACTTGCTTAGTGTGAAACGCTAAGGATTTTGATCAGATTTATCTCTAGTGAGATGATTCACCGTAGTATCACTAAAACTCTCCAATCGCCATTAGCAAGTGTGGCCAGACGCTCTGCTATAAAACACAATTTTTTTTGTCTAAGTCTAAGTTTAGATATTTAAAGGGGTGAAACAGCTTGACCATAGGGAAAGGGGTTCAGAAATCTTTTTACCTGTTTAGTCCAAAATACCACCAGCTCTTCTTTCCGGATGAATACAAATGCAACGATCGTGCCCTAAGTCCGAGTTTTTTCAGCAATCACCGTTATCTCTTTCTTACGCATGGCAGCAATACAATAAAAGAGGGTCTGCCCGCCCCCAGAGGAAGACCTTTATTTTGAACTAATATGAGAGTATCCATTCTTGGCCATGCTGGCTATAATGGTAACGTGGTTATTTTCAACATGGGGATTCTCTACCGGGAATGGAGAGAGTTAGGAGAAGGGAAGGGCCTCATAGCTCCTTACTATAGGTGATTCAGGGAAACCCCCACCCTTTTTTATCAAAATCTTACTAAGAAGTAAGGCCACGGCTCCAATAGGGCACACGTCCATCAAATAAATAGCCGAAGGCCGCAAACGATCAAATAATGGCCCCGCGTTTGTTACAAGCCGAAGGAAAGGCAGCTCGGAGATTAGCAGAGGTTATGGAATCTGACCCAGCCACAACTCCAGCAAGAGTAGGCTCTGAAGAATGAAAAGACGCATGTATAAAGTAGAAGTACTTCTTTCCTATGGACTTTTTAAACGGGTTGGAATCCGGTAATAAATAGGCGTATATCGGCCTTCTTTTAGTAGCGAATCTTGAGGTCATCCGGAAACTGGAAAGTCTCCCGTATCCAGTAAATCAGTGTTATCTCTATCTGTCGGAAAGGGGCCAACCAGGTCCTGTTGTCTCTCCTGTCGCATCTGTGTAAACTGTCCGTTGCTTGCTTCTGGAGTGCAGGAACTGGAACTATCACATCAGTCGGATCTGCATTAGTTTTTAACCGTAGTTTTCCTTTCTGAAAAGCATTCCCGGAACAAAGACTACTTTCTCACCGTGGCAACAACTGCAAGCCCGTACAAAAGTAACCTTTGCCGGTGGGGCAAAAGTCTTCTCAGAATCGATACCAAGAGTGAGTCTGAATTTCCCTCAATGGTGGTATTTCCGTCAGGAAGAGGTTTGAGCCCCCCTCTATCTGATAAGGTAATGAACGACGTCTTCTGCAAGACTGGCAATTCCTCAGACATGGCCTGCTGCCACTGAGGGATCCTTGCTGCCTCACTATCCTTTTTCGGCTTCAAAGAAGAATGAACAACGGCAAGAAAAGCACTATGCTGGGTCAGACACAAACCATATGGGTGTCACAAATAAGAACAACGTACCTCAGGAAAGGCCAACGGGCAACACCATCCAATCATCTTTTGATAATACATATAATCTTCCAAACAATACTGCGGAGAATCAGACGGAGCAGAATCTTTTTTCTGTTAATAAAGACACTTCTCAGCACATACAGATTTCTGCCGATCCTTCAACCAGTACTGCTTCTCATGATTCTGGGTTGATTCTTCTCATCAGGTAATAGTAGAAGCCATTGACTCATCTCCGGCTGCTAACAATTCCAATGTTGATAATTATGGTATTCAGGCTATTATGCCTATTATCTCTCGGCCTGATCATGAACTCATAAACAAGATGGAGTCTAATATATTCCTTGTTTGACTGAAATCCAAAGATGATGCTAACGTTCCAAAGGAACAAGCTGCTCAGACTAAGGGATACTTATCGGACTCTTTTCCTATGAGAGAAGCAAACATTTCTTTGCAGGAATTTTTTACCATGTGTAAGGTAGTTTACTTGCTTAGCGTTTCACGGGATGGATTTCATTAACACGGATAGACCAGAAATGGTCTTCGTAAGCATACCGCTTTCTGTTCAAGAATCGGTAGCGGTTTTAAGGGAGACTACCGAGCTCCACGAGAAGCGCCTATCATCTCTATGCGAATTCTGACCTTAGCTTTTCGTCTTTGATTAGTATTAGTGAAAGCTCGCTCGACTTAATAATCGCTGTCTTACTCGACTTGCTTACTAGCTGCATTTCTTACTAATATCTAAATTTTACTTGTTAATTTAGAGTTCTAAACTGAGTACACTAGGAGAACAGTAGTTTCCTCTTTTCTCCTTTTTATGAACACGGAATGATCAGCATTGCTTCTCTGGAAACCCGTCTATCTTCGTCATAACCAAACTTCATATCTCGAACCAAGCCCGAGGAGACTGCTTGAGACCATATATCGCCTTTTTTCACCTGCAAACTTTCCCTTCCTCCCCCTGAGCTCGAAACCCTGGTGGAGGTCTCCATGAAGAAAGGCCCTTTTGACATCGAGCTGATGCAGTGGCCAAGATCTGTTAGCTGCAACTGACAGAATGACTCGTATGGAATTGAGTGAGTTTAGTTTGGCCACAGGAGCAAACGTCTCGAGATAATTGATGCTATAGGTTTGTGTGAAACCTTTCGCCACAATACGAGCCCTCTCGATAGAGCCATCCGCTTTGTGTTTCAGGGTATATACCCACCTGCAGCCAACCGTACGTTTGCCTCTTGGTAACGTGATCAGTTCCCAAGTGTCGTTCTTCTTTAGAGCCTCTATTTCTTCTATCATAGCTTTCTTCCCCTGAGGATGATTGAGGGCTTCTTCAAAATTGGGAGGGTATCTTGGTGGAAGAAATCGCTGAAACGAAAGCTTTAAAGGAAGGTAGTTTACTTGCTTAGTGTTTGCGCTAAGGGATGAGCGTTAAAAGCATTTTATAGATATTTAATAGATCTTATCAGTCTTCTTGTGTAATAGTAACTCTCCCCCATCAATCGGTACTGGTTATTCTCCTTCGGATCCTTGACTTGATTTGTCCGATGATAAATGTGAAACGAAAGAAGGATCCTCCTGCTGGGAATTATATCCTACTCTTTACCCCCCCTTTTCACAGATAATGGAGAGATGAATTGATCGATTCATCGGATCTTAGGTCGGGACTGACGGGGCTCGAACCCGCAGCTTCCGCCTTGACAGGGCGGTGCTCTGACCGATTGAACTACAATCCCAGGAAAATTAGGTATACAGCCTAAAAATTCTTATTATTTTTTCTCATTGGATTTCATTCGAACCTTTTTGTTTCGCCGTGTTGTAACAGAGACGCGAATGATATACTATATTATTATATAAATTATTATCATAAAAAATCTATAATTTAATATATTTAAAAATGCAAATGCAGTAAACTCATAGTGGGCTAATTCATGAATTGAATCAAATGGACCCTTTTAACTAAGCGGTAGAGTCACGCTCTTTAAACGCCCTAAGAAATAGGCGTAAGTCATCAGTTCCAATCAGATCCGAAAAATGAGAAATCAATCAAAAGTAAGTGCAGTGGATCTGAATTGAATCATGACTATATAAGCTATTCTGATATTAAGATTCGATATAGATGAAATCGTGGAAGCGGACCTTTGATTTCCTTGGACCACGTAAGAATTCGTCGTCCGATCGAACCTTCTTGTTCCTGGATGCTCCATAGAAATCCATCGTTATTCCTTTCTTCCACCGAGAAAGGTTCATTCCGAATCACAAGAGAAATTTCTCTCTCTCTTTTTTTATTCTTTTCGTTATGGTAATGCAATGCAAAAGAGGTCTCGGAAACCGGGTTGTTTCTGATGATGAAAAGAGCTTTTTTTATTTTATGTGAAATTGATGAAAACCCGATATTTAAAGGTCGGTAATGTTAGAAGACGACTGTCGGTATCCGATGGTAAGATACCTATGGTCGGTATATCTTTGAAAGCTCAGACGGAGAGAATAAACGTACTCTTCGGGGGCTACTTAAGGCACTTTAGTGCAAACCAGAAGGACTGGGGCTGTTGGATGTTGCTCAGTGCTGCTATAACTTAACAACCAAAAAGCTCTGCGTCGAACTTAAGCCCCTTCGAGTTGGCGACGGAGCAACAGCCTCTGACGCCCCACACCATTGCGGCAGGAGGGGGCTTGCCCATCAGCCTACTTTGCCAAGAGGTGGCAGGAGCGCAACGATCTAGCCCAAACCTACTTAGATGAAGCAGCAAGGCGTATGAAGGGAGCGACGACCCTTCTTCTTGGAGATAACTCCAAAAGCCAAACCTAGCCCAACCTACTTAAACAACCCAATGGCTCGGCCCGGTCTGAAGGAAGAAGAAAGTAGACTTCGTAGAGAAGCGGATAGGAGGGGTAGCCTATAGACTCAAGCGATCAGCTCGGTGAAAACTCACCTCGTATTCCATGTGAGTCAGTTGACTTCAATTAGACCAGACCGACCTAGGGAGGACCCACGAGGGCACCACCAGATGTTTTAGATAACCTTTATAAAGAAGAAGTTGAGTATATCATAGCTGACCGCACCATGGGCTAGCCCGTACACCCACTGCACGAGTGGAATACTACTTAGTCAAGTAGAAGGGCCAACCTGAGAGCGAGGCAAAAGCTGGGAACGGGCTGAAACTTACGAGTCGAAGACCAAGTCAGAGACTACTGGACGTCTCGCAGAGCGACTCTCAACGAGGACGTTGAGACTTTTCGAAAAAAAAAATGTTTTTTGGCTTAACCCGTCTTTACTAAAGATCAAGGAGTACACTTGTACTCCGGCTAATAAGGGAAGGCTTTTTTCAAATCCAAGTTTGACTCTGATTAGATCCTTAGCGCAAGCGCTAAGTAAACAAGCTACCTTCTGTAATAAAAACCGAGGAAAAATAACGTCAAATAGAAACGAACAGGGTCTTACGGCACGATCACTATATCTTTTCCTTTTCTTTATCTCTCCTCTATAGAAAGAGAGGATGATACGTGGCGCGGTATACCTGATCATTTGGTCAACAAGACGTACGCAAGTCGACATAGCTCCATATATATGTTCTTTTGAGCTTGAATCCATAAATAGAATGAAATGAAATAATGGTGAGCCCAGTAGTAGTAGGGCGACGAACACGGCTCAAGGGTTTCTATACAAAGCCCTTCTCTTCTTCACTCAAAGGGGCAATGCACTCTTTGAATGGTACTTGATTCATAAAGAATGAATCTTTTGGTTAGAAGTTATACGGACTTTATAAAAGTAAATGCCACGTTCCGCGTGTCACGAGATATGGGGCGTTCTAATCGAAGGGTCATACTTCTCGTCTCGGCCCTATTAGGGTAAGGCCAATGCACCAGCCAGCCGGTGTGGTGGCGAACACGATCTGCTGTAAGCTAAGCTGTTCACCTTGTAGACGGAGGAGATATAGAAAGTGTGCCGTGCGTGATTCATAAGATTATATAGTAACACCAGTATATTATTATATTTCACTTAGCCTGCCTCTCCCATGACTTTCCGGACCAACCAACCCGGATCTGCCCTCGCAAGTCTCTCCGCGTTTTGGGAGCAGAGCATGCAAAATCGAGCAATGGGTCTTAGAAGAATTCAATTTTGAACGGCATGACTCTTTCTATTTTTGCGCCGGCATTTGAGTTGTCTCCCCTCCTCTTTCAATCGACACACTCCACACAGATAGCTCCCGTGGCCCCGGCTTCTGCCTCTATCAGGCGGCGACAGCCCCTACCTTCCCCAAGAACCCTTTTTTAAGGATTCGGCAGGCCCGTAAAAAAAAATTGGGATACTTCCCCCGAAAAACCAAGGGAGGCGGCGGCCCCCACCTCCACAGCCGCAGCATGGGGGAGCGGCTCCTTAATCCGCACTACAACCAATCAAAATTTTCTCCAGATTGATATATGATGCTAAACCGAGACCGAGATAGAGAGAGAGGGCTGCCCGTTGGCTTTTCGAGACAAATCATAGGAATGGTGCTAATTCCCATGTTCTTTTTAGTCTCGTTTGGTTTCGAGGGCCTCCCCCTCCCCGTCCCTTACTCGTTTTTTGAAAGCCGTCATCCTGGATTTTTGTTTCCGTATGCCGGGGAAAGTGCCTCACCCTTCTACAATTTTTTATTTTTTATTTCCTCGGGTCTCTATAAAACAGAATGAAAAGCCCGGGTAGAAGCACAAACAAA